ATTAGGACGTATGCTTGAAATATAACCCAAAAAATCAAAGGAATACTTTGATAACTGGTTTATATAGATTCTTCCTGGTTGAGACCATACATAAAAATGACATTGCCAAAAATGGACAAGATAGTATTTCCACTTCTTCATCATAAGAGGAGTATTTTTTGATGCCAGAATCGATTTTCCTTGATATCTAACATACTGTATAAAAGGATCCTTGAAAACCCATAAGGTGGACGGATCAGGATATTTTAGTTTTTCATAAAAACGTACTCGCTCAAAAAAGATCCCGGAAGAGGTTAATTGTAAATGATTAGATTGGTTACGGAGAAAAAGTAAACTAGATTCATATTCACATACATAAGAATTATAGAGGAACAAGAAAAATCTTTGATTACTTTTTGCAAAAATGGATTTTTTTGCAGTAATAAGAGTAGTCCAATTATAATACTCATGAAGAAAGAGCCGTAATAAATGCAAAGAAGAGGGATCTTTCACGCAGTAACGAAGGGTTTGAACCAAGATTTCCAGATGAATGGGGTAGGGTATTAGTACATCGGATGCATAATTTAAATGTGGAAATTTGTCCTCGAAAAAAGGAAATATTGAATGAATTGATCGTAAATTATAAGATTTTACGATTTCTGTCTCCTCTAAGGAAGATACTAATCGTAGGGAAAACGGAATTTCCACAATGACTGCAAATCCCTCCGATATCATTTGAGAATACAAATTTTTGTTGTACAAAAAAAACTTATTTTTATTCGAATCATTAACGGAAATAATAAAAGGATCCTGTTGATACATTCGACTAATTAAACGTTTTATACTTATTAAACTAGATTTCTTGTCATAACCTACGTTATCCAACAAAATGGGTCTATTTAAACCACGATCATGGGCAAGTGCATAAATATACTCCCGAAAAACAAGTGGGTATAGGAAGTCATGTTGCTGCGATCGATATAATTCTAAATATCCTTGAAATTCTTCCATTAAAATAAAAATTCAATTTGAATCAGATCAGAAAAGAAATAGGTGATTTATTGGATTATCAAATGATACATAGTACGATATAGTCAAAACAAGGCATTTATAGTAAGAAAAAACTAGATACCTTGGAAACAAGTACAAACTTATCAACGGACTCTCTAGACCCTCCTGTTGCATATAATAGATTTATATTTAGAGGATAACAAGATAGTTAGAAGCCCTTTATTTTATCAACCCAATCGTTCTTTTGATTTAGAAAAAAGAATCCCTTTATCAATATACTGCCTTCTTCTACACATTTATCTCTACCCCATATAAAGGGTATAGCTAATAGTTAGGACTCAAAAGAAATTTCTAATCCACTGATCGGAAAAGCTTTTCCCGCATTAAGCACTAATATATTTTTAACGTCTAATTAGATGGGGTAATCATTCAAAAATTAAGAACAGAAGCTCGTTACTTTTTATTTTCCTAAAATTGGAGCCTCTAGTAAAGCTCTACCCATTTATTCACTCGACCCCCCCCCAAAAAAAAATTCTGGAATTAAACAATTGAAATAATAATTTGGACCTGTTCAGTAAGAATAAAATATTCTCAGAATTATCCATTGCTACGACATGCTGCTTTTTCCATTCATTCCTTTCAGGATCAGTCGTGGTCTTACAAACTCTACCGTATGGACGAATCTGTTGCTTCATACAAATGTGTAAAAGATGCTAGTCGCACTTAAAAGCCGAGTACTCTACCGTTGAGTTAGCAACCCAAATAAACAAATTAGAATGTGCAGATACAATTAGAATCCCAATAAATAACGAAATTGAATTACACAACACAATCAAACCATAAAAAAAAACTAGAAGCCACTCTGAACATAATAAAAATTCTCAAATTAAAGGATTTTCAAATATTTATAGACCTCCCCTCGCCTCTCTTATATTATATTATCCATTAATTAGATATTATCCATTAATTAGTATATATCGAGTTTGATTAATTTAAATCTTAATCAAAAAAGACTTCTTGTATGACAGAAAATCTACGAACCTATTATTTAAATGAAATAAAATCTATAGAACAGGGATAAATGGATCCATTTATTTACGATCGGATTATATTTATTTGGTACACTGTTGTCAATATAAATATTGACAAAAGCATAAGCATCAAAAATGGAAAACAAATTCGAAATTGAACTAACAATTGTGATTTCAATCAATTAATCAAATTAGTTAAATTGAAATAGAAAAAACGAAGGACTTGTGTTGGATTGGCACTAGATAATATCTATTATATAGGTGTAAGACGAAATTAAGGAAAACGGGAGAGAAGTAGAAAAAAATGGGGGTTATTCAATAACTAAAATAAGCAGGTTTAGTCTTTTGTTTTTTTTTTGTTCATAAAGTTCCAACGAAAATAATTTGATCGGGGGTAATGAAAAATTTTTATGTTTATAGACCCCGTTACTTCTAACGTCTAATGTCATTTCTTATTTATTCACTTGATCTTCTTTTCTATTTTATTTCAAAACAAAAATCAATTGAATTTTGTTTGTTGATTAAGGCGAAGTTCTGTAAAAACACCCGCCTTTTTTGAAATATCATGAACAGTTCCTGTAGGTTGAGCGCCCTTTTCAAGGAAGTATAGAATAGCAGGAACGTTTAAATAAATTTGATTTTTTATCGGATCATAAAAACCCACTTTCCGAATATCTCTTCCCTCTCGTCGGGATCGAACATCAATTGCAACGATTCGATAAATGGCTCATTGGGATAGATGAACAATACCCCCCCTTGAAACGTATAAGAAGTTTTCTCCTCGTACGGCTCGAGAAAATTCAAAATTATGTCTATATCTATATATAGAATTACAATATCAAATAGATTCAAAAAATCATCAAATTAATTAGCCTATTGATTTGAGTACTTTTTCTTATTCTTACCCAACAAAAAATAAAATTAGTCATATTTGCACCCCATAACTCAAGTTGGATAACTTTGAAATAACTCAAAAGAAAAACCTTTTTGATATTTCATCTATTGAGTGGTCTCTAACCCGTTAATAGTCTGTCTTCTTTAAAATCCATTTTTATTCTTCATTCTGATCTAATTGTTAAGACAATTGAAAACGGTATTTCCTTGTTCCAGGATCTTTGCCTTGAATCATTGGGTTTAGGCATTACTTCGGTGATCTTTAAATCCTTTCAAAACGGCAGCAACATACCATTTTTTGTGATTTCTTTCTATCAAAGAATCATACGAATATTTGATTCTTCCGTAATACACTTTACTTTTGATTTGATCGAAAGGGCTTTACCAATTTCTTTTGATGTGATCGAAAGAGTTTTAGCAATTTCAACAAACTTTCCTTTTGAATTGGAAATTTTCTCGAATAGAACCCTTTAAGTTTATGTATCGGAAATACACTTACGAAGTTGTTCCAATTTATTGATTGATACTAACCCTAGATTCTTGCTCCGAAAAATAAACTAATACCCTCTACTCGAGCTCCATCCTAATACTATAATTATATCACCCCCCCCAAAAAAAAGAGAGTTACAACTGAATAGAACAAATGATGTCGAGCCAAGAGCACTTTCATTTCTATATAAATATCTAAAATATAATATATAAAAAAATGGTGGATGTAAGACTCCACAGACGATCATGTCCTTCAAGTCGCACGTTGCTTTCTACCACATCGTTTTAAACGAAGTTTTACCATAACATTCCTTCATTTTGAAACCTGTATGTAATTGATTCCATTATGGAACCATGAATAATCATTGGTTCGGTTGTTACATAGTAATCTATCCCCTTTTCTTCTATATGAAAATGGAGAGTCTCAGCAAGAATAAATCCATTTAATCAATCCTGTTTTTTTTTTTTATTAATTGATTCATATTAATTAGGGATTAATAGAATTAAAAGAATTAAATATTGGAAATTCTATAAAAAAAAATTATTTATAGAATTTTTTCTATTTTCTTATTTATATTATTTATAATTTTAGAATATTTTTCTATTATTGTAAAAAAAAAATTGTTAACTAAATTATAACTAATAATTATAACTAATACGAAGAATTGAATCTGTATCTTCAAGTAACATAATAGTGATAGGATCATTTCAACAATTTCACACTTCTTCAAGTACCAAGAACTCATAGAAGTTGGTTACAAAGATTTAATTGATTGAAAAATCTATTATATGATATAATTCTTTTTTTTTGCATAACATAAAGTTTTACAGCAGGGATCTTTTGTTTTTTATCATCAGTACGAGAGATAAATTTATATTGGATTAAACTATCTGTGATTAAAAAAAGATAGATAAAAAAACACTAACGTAAGGCAAAATAAAAATTTTATGCTGTTCTTTTTTCCTATTTATACTCTAAACTAAAATCGTTAAAATAGTTATTATTTAACGAATCACAAATGAATTCAATTTCCTATTTCATAGGCGTGTTATTTGAACTCAATAAAATTTGTGAAAAAGATATGATTCCGCTAATACATAATAGAGAAATAATACAGAAAACTGTTTGCAAAGTCAATCTATTTTAGATATATCTTTTATATATATATATATTATATAGAATGATTCCATTCTATAAATAATGATAGAGAGGGGGTATGCTCTGGGACGGAAGGATTCGAACCTCCGAATAGCGGGACCAAAACCCGTTGCCTTACCACTTGGCCACGCCCCATTTATTTCTATTCGACACCAATAAACACTAATATTGGTACGAGTTATTCGTCAACTCCAATCTAAATATCTATTAATTAGAAAATGGATTACTAGAATTTTTATATATTTTATAGTAGACATCGAATAAAAACATGTAGACATTGAATAAAATAGAATTTATTGATCATTACATATAATTCAATTAAGATATTGTACGACAGTATGATTTATTCTATTCTCTATTTGATTTGAGATATAGAATAACTTTTGGTTGGGTAAGTTCAAATGAAAGAAAGTTTTTTTGTTTATCTTATTTTTATTCATTTTTTCTTCTATAAACAATAATAACATATTTCTAATACAAAACTCAATTAAATTTAGTAATAACTCAATCAAAATAAATACAATTATCCCTAAAAACAAAATGTTTGTTATGCTTAATATTTTTAGTTTGATCTGTATCTACCTTAATTCTGCTCTTTATTCTAGTAGTTTTTTCGTCGCAAAATTGCCCGAAGCCTACGCCTTTTTGAATCCAATTGTAGATGTTATGCCAGTAATACCGCTGTTCTTTTTTCTTTTAGCCTTTGTTTGGCAAGCTGCTGTAAGTTTTCGATGATCTTTTTACTAAAGTCCCAGACAAATTCATGGTTTATTCAAAAAAAATTCGTAGAATTGATAAAATCAGATAAGTCCTAGACTCTCAATTTAAATAATTCAAATATTGAAATTATTGTACAACTGCGACAAATCTGGATCACCCCACTTTATTTCTTGGTGTCAAAAGAAAAAAAGTAAGGTATGTGGTATAAAAGTGGAGAATCTATTCTCTTTTTTCCTAAAAAAATCTTGGAGATTGTGTAATGCTTACTCTTAAACTATTTGTTTACACGGTAGTGATATTCTTTGTTTCTCTCTTTATATTCGGATTCCTGTCTAATGATCCAGGACGCAATCCTGGACGTGAAGAATAAAAAAATATGGTTTTCTTTGCTTGAGTTTTAACTAGTATTTAGTAATATTTTATCCATTCCACTTCTTAAAATTATTAATCTTTTTTTTTTAATTAACTAAATTAATTAACTAAATAAAAAAAAACTTGTGAGAAATTAGAAAGAAAATACCAAGCCATCAATGAAAACGGAAAGAGAGGGATTCGAACCCTCGGTACAAAAAACTTGTACAACGGATTAGCAATCCGACGCTTTAGTCCACTCAGCCATCTCTCCTCCCAATTGAAAGGGATAATACTATGTTATATTTATAGTTACATTATAAGTTATATTATAGTTACATTATAAAAAATAAGGCTTGAAAACGCCCGTCAGTATATATATTCTTTTTTTTTCGTGATTTTGAGCTTTTTAGTTCCACGGCCCGGCCTGGTCAGTACTTAGCCGGGCCCGCCCTTTTGTTCTAACAAATCCTAAATAAAAAATTTGCTTCTTAATTTGGATAAAAAAAAAAAGAACTTTTTAAATTTCTATGATATATTTAAATTTCTATGATATAATCAAATGATATCGAATAAAAGTCTCATTTCTTTCTTAATTAGTCCTTTTAGTCCGGTTTAATTTTTTAAGAAAACAGTAACTCGCGTTTCTTAGCACAATACATTTTTTTGTTATGGTTTAAGTTCAAAACAAAAACCTCGTGCAAATAAAGCACTTGGTATTTAGTTTTTAAAATAAAATGAATCCTCTTTTACTAATCTCATTAGGTCCTCTGATACAAAAAGTAAACGCTCTATTTTTCATGCTTCTTTTCTGATCTTTTGTTTTGTTTTAATTAGGGTCGACAAAAGGTCCATTTATATACAATAATCTGATTGTAGCGGGTATAGTTTAGTGGTAAAAGTGTGATTCGTTCTATAACCCCTTATATAGTTAAAGGGTCTTTCGGTTTGATTAATATTCATTCGGAACAAAAACTTTAGTTCTTAAAAGGATTGAACCCTTTACCTCTCAATGAAAAATTCGAGGAAGAATATACATTCTCGTGATTTGTATCCAACAATCAATTTAAAATTTGAAAATTGGATTATGAGATTACGAAACATAATTGTTTTTATTGGATCAATACTTCCAATTGAATAAGTATGAGTAAAGGACCCATGGATAAAGATAAAAAGTGTATTTCTAATCGTAACTAAATCTTCAATTTTTCATTTATATCGGGGAAATTGAAGCGAAACAGCTAGTAAACAATGTATTTGGTTTACTAAAGACATTGATAAATTGTTTTAGCTCGGTGGAAACCAAACTCTTTTCCTAAAGATTTTTTCAAATAAAATAGAAGTAGAGAACGAAGTAACAGAAAGATTGTTAGAATATAACCCCCTCCTTTCTATAGGGATCGTCTACAAAGCGGTTTGTTCTGAATAAATTCAGACATAAAAGCTGACATAGACGTTATGGGTCGGATTTTCTTTAATTCGTTCATGTTTGAATTTGAGAATTTCTCCATCTTCCATAAAGGAGCTGAATGAAAACAAAGTTTCACGTTCAGTTTTGAATTAGAGACGCTCAAAATGATGGATCAACGTCGACTATAACCCCTAGCCTTCCAAGCTAACGATGCGGGTTCGATTCCCGCTACCCGCTTTTACTTTATCATTATAATTTTTAATATTCTAAAAATGAAATCTTTATTATGAAATATTTTATATATTAAATAAAAAAATGGAATGAATCGAATTAATGTAATGCATCGTTGACTTAAATACTAAAATTTTTGAATTCTTTCAACTATTTTTCCGAACACGAAATATCAAAATTGGAGTGAAAGGCGTCCATTGTCTAATGGATAGGACAGAGGTCTT